ATGATTCTGCTATGTACTAAAAGAATTTTATTGTAATGGAATAGAATATAGGAGGAATCGAATCCCTTGTATGAGTAAAAAGAATAAGTACAGTTTTGAATGTTTTGCTTATGTACAAAGTAACAACCAACCATTCTAATTGGATCAGTGAATCATTTTTCAGTCATTCATTGAATGATAAATCACTACAAGTGAGGGAGATACACGATTTAAATAACGGAAAATCAAATATTTTAAAATTGTATCTAGAATGACCGGAAAGGTAGAAACAAGACCGGATATAATTTGATCATTATGAGCAAATCCAAAATCTTTGTAGACAGATCCAATCATTAGTTCCCAACCGTGGGGCGAATGGAATCCTATACATAAATCAGTTACTAAAAGAATGGAAAAGGCTTTGATTGTGTCGCTTAAGTTATATAGAAATTCTTGAACCCAATAGTTAAGAATAACAAGTTCTTCATTACCTAGCATAGAATAACCACTTAGAATAACGAAACAGATCATATTTGTCGAGAAGTGCAAAATCGTATGGATACAATCTTCATTGTGCATCTTGATCAATTGGATCGTTTCGTTGTAGATTCCGATACGAAGCTTTTCTAGATGTGTTCCCGGGTATTCCTTTATCATTTCGTCCAAGAGTAAGAGTTCCTCTAATTCTATGAATTTTTTTAGAATACTCTTTTCTTGAATATCATTCAAAAAAATTTCGGATTGCCTAGTATCCCACCAATTAGTAACCCAAGATTCCAGACTTTTAGTAAATGAGAGAGAGATCCACCAGGGCAAAAATACTATAGATGCAAGATATAGAAGGGGAATGAATGCTTTCTTTTTTGCCATTTTTTCGTCTTTGAATTTTTAATGAACTCACCCCATTCGTTGACGCTATACGATACTAACTAATATTCCTATCAAGGATCAGTTCTATTACAAGTTATCGAGCCCACGAATCTATTCCCCGCTTTTTTTGTGTATGATTCAGCGGTTAGTACTTGAATTTATAAATAATACAGAAATGGAATAAAAAAGAATCCACTTAGAATAAAGAGATTGTTTCCAAATCCATCACTTGCTAAAATTCGAAGAGAGTGACCCCTTTCAATAAAGAAATGCATGAAAGAGCCCCTTCAAGTAACAAATATTATTCAGATTTTGAAACGAAAGAACTCCCTTTCTATCAAAATATCCAATTTTTTGAAAAAAAAAAAACGACGCATAGTCCGGGAATAATTGAGAGAATTTTCTGAAGAATATTGTGATTCTGATAAAAAAAATGACTACCAAAACAAGACAAAAAAGCTATCGTTATAAGCATCCCAATCGTTTGGTAATTAAGAAGTACAAAAAGGGATAAAAAGAAAGATTGATTGACAAAACAAAAAAAAAGAGAATCTACAAGATATAATCTCTCTATTGAAAATAAAAAAAGCATTCATTCTTTTCATTTCAGTTTCAATTCATTTTTTAAAATACTTCAATTGGTACACGCAAGAAATAAGCCAATTCAGCAGCTTTTTGCTCAAGTTCTCGTGGAGTCAAATTCTCATCAGTACGAGTCAAAGGAATAGCGCCATGGCCTCTGATTTCCATATAAAGGACACGACGAGCATAAATACCCTCTTTCACTTCTATTCTGATGGACTGGACGTCTTTCATAAAGAATTGGAGGAAGATGCGACGATTTTTTCCAGGAAATCCCCAACGAAAAATACACACTATTCCTTCTTTTCTATCGAACCGATCATAACCACTACCTACATTCCACGAAATTGTGCACCACAAATAAGAGCTAATAAAGAGACCCGCAATTCCGTAGAAAGACATCACGATCCCCTGTGGAAAAAAAATGATTTGCGTAGGCGGAAATAAAGATATCAAATTTCTACCAAGATAACTGGAAATTCCAACTAATAAAAACCCTAATGAACCTAAAAAAAGGATAAAGGCCCAGCAGAAATTACTTGTTTTTCGAGACCCTGCTATAAGTTCTATCCATATATGTTCTGATCGCCAATTCATACTAGATCTAGTTGCATTTTATTGAAATTGAGAGAATAACCCAAATTAATTTGACTTTTTGTGTGTTTCCGAAATAACTCTCATCAACTAGCACTATTCTGATGTGAACTTTTATTTTAGGAGTAATTCATCGAATTGGTTAGATATAAAATAATAATATCCATTTCGTATGATTTCCTATAGATATCCACATACATATAGATATATTCACTTTATAAGGCATTCGCCCCGACCCCGATTTGATTTCGTTGCAAATAGCTATAATTTATTTACTCATATATCATGTTTACACACGAATAACAATAATAGTTTCTTTATGTTCGGGGGAAACCACATCACATATTTTATTCTAAGAAATAGATATCTGTGTTATGGTCTAAGTCTAAATCTTGAAAAAAAAAAACAAAATAGATGAGATTTAGCCCCATCATATCGATATCTAAAAAATCTTGTTTTTTTGAATATGAAGAGATAAAGAAGCCATCGCAATTGCCGGCAATATTAGGCCCACGAAAGGCACAAAAAAAGAGGGTAAATTTGTCATAAAATGGATACCTGGATTTACTATTTTTACCTGTTATTGTTATATTGTTATAAAGGTATCTTATAATCATTATTTATAATTCATATAGAATTATACTAAGCATATCGAAGTGAGTATATGTGATATAATAAGAAGTGAGTATATGTGATATAATAAAAAATATATAAATATAATAAAATAAGTGCAAGGAATGTCGAACTAAATAAATATAATTTTTCATCTTTCTACATGAAATATATATATATATGATAATCGCCTTTTTTATTATCTTGTTTTTGTCTTATAATTTGAATTTCATAAAATGGAATAAAATAAAGAAAGAGTTTCTTACAACTTCCTGAAAAATTTGTTACAATCCGATCCGGGAATAGGGAGTCTTAGTAAAACTGGGGATTCTAAAAAAATATCGAAAGATGCAAGATTCTGTACTTTTCACTTTTAAATTTTCTATATTTGAATTATATACACATAAGAAGAGAACGTGAAATTCGCTTTATTCTCCTGGCCTAATTTTAATTTAGCGGAAGAAGGAATGCATTCTTTTTTTTTGATAGAGGTTTTTACTGATTAGTAATCGGGAATGTCGGTAAAAAAAAAATGATCCGCATAATTATTTTTACAATTAAATCTTATGTTATCAAATGCTACCAAGCCAAAATCCATTCTACGGATTTTGGCTTTGATTTCTATAAACTAAATAACTACTCGTTTTATAAAAAAAAAATAATAATTTATATTTTGATTAATTAATATATTTTTTTTATTAAGGATCCACTTGATTGAATTTTGATTCAGAGAAAAGAAAGCGTGGAGCTGAAATAACTCACTCAGAACGTCTTTTAAAAGATTACGTGGTACGATTAGGTCGAATTGGCCCTTATGGAATAAATATTCAGCCGTTTGTGAGCCCTCAGGTACTGTCGTATTCAATGTTTGTTCAATTACTCTTTTACCCGCAAATGCAATGTAGGCATTGGGTTCGGCAATAATGATATCGCCCAACATACCAAAACTGGCTGTCACCCCACCAGTAGTAGGAGATGTAAGGATTGATACATAGAATAACTTTTTCTTTGATTGATAATCATATAAAGCGGAAGCTATTTTAGCCATTTGCATCAAGCTCAAACTTCCTTCTTGCATGCGTGCTCCTCCGGAAGCACACACTAGAATAAGAGGCAAAAACCGATTGGTAGCATATTCGATCAAACGAGTGATCTTCTCGCCAACTACGGAGCCCATACTACCCCCCATAAACTGAAAATCCATAACCCCAATTGCTATGGGAATACCGTTTAGTTGACCTGTGCCTGTTTGAACAGCCTCAGTTAATCCTGTTTTTCTTTGATAAGAATCAATACGATCTTTGTAAGATTCCTCTTCCAACGGAAATTCAATGGTATCCACAGAGACCATATCTTCATCCATAGGAACCCAAGTACCTGGATCAATCAAAAGTTCTATTCTATCTGAACTACTCATTTTCAAATGATGTCCACAGTGTTCGCAAATATTCATTTTTGATTTCAAAAATTTCTTATAATTTAATCCATAACAATTTTCGCATTGAACCCATAAATGCCTATATTTTTGAGTAAAATCTAGATCATTAGAATTTTCCGTTTCTGTTATAGTTAACTCACTACCAGCCGGACTCGTTTTTATACTTGAACTCTGGGTTTCACTACTATTTCTGCTTTCATCAAAAATGTAACTAGAAATGTAATTGTCATTGTAATTGACAATACCACTTAAAATGTAACTATCAATACAAATTTGAGAACGAAAATAGCTGTCAATACAGCTAGTAATGTGTTTATTCCAACTATATTTAGTATCATATATGTAAGGATCATAGTGGGGATCATCACTATTAGATACACTATTTAGATAACAAAAATTCCGAGAATTAGAAAAAGAGCTTTCTAGTTCACTTAGAAAAGAATGAGCATTGTCAATCTCAAAAATTTGATTTTCAATATCAAAACATATGAAATAACTGTCCCTATTATTATCCCTAACTAAAAAAGTATCATCAGGTACGAAATTATGAATGTCTCTAACGCCGACTAAATGATCAACATTACTGTAACTAGAATTGTCACTATCGCTCCCACTAAGAGTGTTTTTATCTATATCATTTCTAATCGGGTCTTCACTTACACTGGTATTTTCAATAGAACCAAGGCTGCCCATTGATTTACTTAGCCCATACCCGTATTCTAACTCCTTTTTTTTGGACAACATCGAGTTGAACCACCCTTTTTCCATAAAGCCTTGTTGCACATATTTACATGAAAAATACAATATATGAATAGTCATTCGATAAAAAATCATTTGAATATTTCATTTACTATCCTAATACGCATCCAAATACAATCACTAGGGTTCTATTAACAAAAAAAACAAGTAGGTGTTGTTTAATTAT